ATACTGAAACGACTGCCATTATTGGTATCAAACCAAGAACGATTCATACAAGCTAAATCTTCTAATCGATAATTAGGCCAAAGAAAGTGCTTTAATTTCTTTAATTGGAATTTCTTTTTCTCTCTAACAAGATGGTTATTGTCATGTGAAACTTGTCTGCTGTTTTTTACGTTCTTTCGGTTCCAAAATACTGGATTTCTATCTACATCATTTCTATTCTTTGAATTCAAAGAAATTTGAATTCTGAATTCTCTACGACGTCTAAACGAGAAAATATTTTCAGGAACAAGTAAACCTAAATGATTTTTGTCTCTATTTCTACCATTTCTTCTGTCATGTCTTAAAAGAGCTTCTTCAAGTCTTAAAAGAGCTTCTTGAAAATGCTTTTTGTCTCTATTTCTACTTATTCTGTCATGTGAGAAAATAGCTTTATCAAAAAATTTCTTAGAAAGATATCTTTTCTCTTGGTATTTCGTTTGGTCCTTACTCTTATGAACCAACGAAGTACCTATGGTTTGATACGTAATAAATTGTCCATCTTTTGTTCCAGGCAGACGAATGGGTTCTACAGTAAATGCTCTTCTTCGCATGAATTCTTTCAAATTGTCACGCAGCATGATATCCAAACTCATTTCTCTCTTTTGAATCGAGGCTAGAATAATTTTTCTTGGATCTATCAGTCTAAGCACGAGACAATACATCCTGATATTATTGAGCATTCTTTGAGCCAAAGTCTCGCCGAATCTCGATTGAAAAAGAAAATAACGTTTCAGGAATAAATCTAGTTCTATTTCTGCGATGTTTTTTTTTTTTTTCTTTTTCCCTTTTTTCATGTCTGATCTTGCATCCTTTTCTTCAATAGCTTTTTGTTGTGGGAGAACGGATTTAAGATCTCCTCGGCTTGTGGATTTTTTTTCTTCTTGATTTCGATACTTTTCTATCCAAAAACTTCCTTCATTGATCTTTTCCTTTTCAGTACTACTACTATTATTCAAATTTAAAAGAAGGAAGTTTCTTGCTATAAACCAAGGTTTCGTTTTATATGCATTAGAAAGTAACACAAAGTCTGGGAAGAACCAAAGTTCCTGATTCGATATGGGATGCTTTAGCATTTTTTCATTCATTCCCATCCAATCAAAAAATCCGTTTGAATTTGGTGGATTGATTTCTGGGATCTTAGCTGGAATCCTCTTAGCTGGAATCCTCTTAGCTGGAATCCTCTTAGCTGGAATCCATTTTTTATGAATTATTTCATATTCATTAATATGAACTCTTTTCCTTTGATCCCTATTGGTATCGATCGTGCTCCAGGCCTCAATATCGACTTTTTTTCTAAGATCAAAATGGAGAATTCTCCAATCCAAATATCTTGTATCGACCATTTTTTCCGGAATATGGACCTTTCCTAGATAATTCTTCATATTTTCTTTAGCCGTTTTATAAGAAATCTCTTGGTGCGTATTTCCTTGAAACGGAGATCTATAAAAACAGCATTCCCTTTTATTTTCATAATTAAGAAATTGATATGATAAAAGATCATATCTATAGGATTTTTGAAAATTTTCTTTTTGATTAGATAATGAATCTACTTCAAATTGTTTTTGTTTTTTGGAATGAATTAATTGGTCTTGACATTTGCTAAAATTTTCATTTTTAGCTATACGACGCTGATGAACTGTATTTCGCCATTTTTCTGGTATTAATCTAGACCATCTGATCTGAGATAAATCGTATTGATAATGTCCTCTTAACCCTCTTAAGCAGCTTTTCCAGTGATTCATTTCATAACTCGAATGACCCATTCCTTGTGTTTCAAAAGGAGCCTTTATTTCGGGCTTAAGAAAAAAAGGGCTTCCTTGATGTTGAAGAACAGATTTATACGAGTTACTAAGTTGATGTGATAATTTGTAAAATACATATGCTTGTGACACGCAGGATAATTCATAAAAAAGATGTGAAATTATATTACTATTTATAATAGAATCAAGTGCCTTTTTGATAGTAGAAATAATTGGATTTTTCTTTTTTTTATTCATTTTTTCTTCTTCATTATTCATTTTTTCTTCTTCATTATTCATTTTTTCTTCTTCATTATTAGAAATGCATTTTTTTTTTGTTGATTCAAGAGAAAGTTCTGTATTCATTTTGGGAATATTCATGATAGATAAAAAGATATCTGTGTATATTCTTTGAATGAAAGATTTGAAAAACAGGGGTAATTTAGCGATTAATCCAGCAGTTCTTCTTTTTAATATTTGCCGTTTTTCGAATCTTTTAGCATTATAACTTGAAGTTACTTTTTTTTTCTCTTTTGTGATTCTTTCTACTTGATTTCGAATTGTACTTGTTCTATCAGTGAGATCCTTCATTTTTTTTTCTGTCACTGAAGAATTTTTCCAACTCGGAGATGTAATTTGATTAAATGATTCGTGAATTATCTGATTGCTGATTATGGAATCTTTTTCTTCTTTAATTTCACTCGATTCATATGAAGCTTGTT